TGATTATTGTTGAGCTGCCATTAGAGTAGAGCTCACTTCCCTCCTCTGGCTTTCTCCAGTAGGTTACCTCTAGAGCTGTTAGTCTAGAATTTCCGGTTGTTTATGTTTCTATTGGATCCGCAGTTCACATAGAGAACATCTAGCTTGAAGTTCTTAGTTCAGGATCTATACCTTTTATCATAGAATGATCATGCCACAAACAAACCCTCTTTGGCTGGCCAGTAGCTTGACGGTTGCATTTAAATAGAGTTTGAGCTCTGAGTAAGCTCTTGCTTTGATTCACTTGGGGCCAGCTTGAAACCTGAGCTTTTGACTTAAGGCTTGGTGACAGGCTTGAATCACGGAGGTCAAGCAGTTACTTTAGCAGTTGAGGGACTGACTTTTGCTCGATCACGCCGGAGATTCTCTCATGAGTAGATCGGCGATACGAGTGAATGATGCCCAACATAGAATTCTTTCTCACCTCTGGATCAGCTCTCAGAATTGGATTTGACATCACGGGGTCATCCATTGTTGCTATCGAGGTCTAGCTCGTCTCTTACAGTACGGCCCTCACTCTAAGTAAGGATTTCTGGGGTTACTGACCAGATAGATCTATTGAGTGAGAGAAAGTGGTCTATAGAAAAGCCCTCTCAGCTAACTGATGAATCAAAGCCTATCGTCTCAGCCTTATCTAGATCACTATCATTCCAATCCAGCAGCCTAATCCGATAAGCAGTCCAAGGAGTTCTAACAATCGGGGAAGCCTTAGCCCTTGCTTTAGTTGACCAGAAAGCTGGTAGTTCAGTTCCAGAGCTGAAAGCAACTTCCGATAGCTCATTCCCTGCCGACTAGAGTGTGCCATTCACGGTAATGAAAAGGAGGTATCAACGAGCCTTCCCTGCATTAGAATGAGCAGTGGGAAGGGATAGCATCTATGTACCGCATTGACTACATTTCTCCTTCGAGATTGTGAAGGCAAGACGCTCTATTTGCGGTTGCGTTTAGTTAGCTGTTTACAAAGGAGAAAGAGAATCACTCGAGTAAGAAGTCAGTGTTGGCGTTCGATGAAAGAAGAGAGGGTCTCCCTGAACGATGAAATAAGCTAGAGAGGTGGGAAGAGATTCCATCTACCACTAGCAAGAATCAGGGCAAGCTAACTCATGAAACAGCTGCGTTTGTGGTAAAATGAAGAAGCAAGGAAAGCCTAAACAAAGTCTGAGCCAAGAGCTTCTTGTCTTCCATCAGCCTGCTCTGACTTTCGTCGAAAGAGCATTTAGGGATGCTTTCATGCCCGGTTGAAGAAATGCTGGGAGTCAATGTTAGATTCTATTGAAAGGTTGGTAATCGAGGCGTAGACCTCTTACTGGTAAGCTAGCCCCAGTGCCAACATCTATATCAGCACCCATTGCAAGAAAAAGGAAGCCGGAGCAGCATATGGGACAAGTGGTAGGCTTAGTAGGGCTCGAACCTACAATATCACCGTTATGAGCGGTACGTTTCAACCAATTAAACTATAAGCCCCTACGGATCTCTACATGCAATTCGCTCACTTCGGGAAGAGCGAACGGAAAGAGGAGGCCTTTGCTCTATCTGCTTCTTCCTCTCCCCAGGAATGAACAATTGGAAAAGAAAAAATTCTAAATATCTTTTTTTTTAGATAGATAAAGAATTCTATTTTATATATATAGAGAATTCTTTTTTAATCTAGAAAAATGAAGTGAAGCAAGCGGCCCTTTCGCGACTCAAACTGCCGGTACGCTTTCCGGCTCGCAACCGGGCGGAGGCTCTCTATTTGCTTGCAATGCCGGCTCTTCGCCTTTAGTTAGAAGTAGAAGTAGAGGGCGCCGTTTGCCCCACACTTCCTAAAAAGTAAAAAAGTATGGATGAAGTAAGAAAAAGTACATAAGGAATGATAAAGAAAAACTTGGTTACGGGAACCGAAGGTTAGGCCAATTTAGTATAGCTACACCTATAAAAGTGTATTCCTACCCTTTCCCCTTTCTGTCAATGTTGCCAATTCCCAGAAGACTAATGTACCCTCGTGTATACAGTTGTCCAACTACTTTCTTCCTCCGACTTCTTTAGCCACTTCCGGCTTCCCCACTTCCGCATCTGTCGTATTCGGGAGAGCTTGCTTCGTGGCGGAGCATTTAGCAATGCTAGCAGCCTGGTGAGGGCTGGCTGTCTGGGGACATTTTAAGGTAGGGCCTGCTGGGCTTGCTTCTCATGAGATTGGGTAAGGGAATCGGAAATGGGCTCATAAACCGGGCGGTCGGGCTTTTGGGCACACGGAAAAGGGGAAGTGGATGGAGGGTGCTTCTCAGCTAGAGTTGGGGGTGGGGTCGCTATAGTGGCTAGGGTGAGTCTTCCTACACGGCTGGGCGCCCGGCTCTAGACGAAGCTGAGGGGGTTACCACCACATCCTCTCCCGATAGACTCGAAGCTCTTCATAGTCAGGCGTGGTAGAAAATCTTCTCTCAAAAAGAGACAGACCAGAGATGACAGAGGAAGGTATTCGGTTCAAAAAAGATACGGCAGTCAGAACAGCTTCAGTCCAAAATTTACTAAGGACAGAAGCAAGCTACAAGCATTAGCAACCGCTTTCGTTTAATCTTTCAAAAAAATAAAATAAAAAAAAAAAGAATCTTTTTAATTTTTATTTTTTGAGTTCTTTTTAGAAGAGAGAAAGAGTAGAAACAAAAGGTACGCTCTCTAGAAGATTTGCTCGGAGCTGTTCACTTTCACTCGGTCGACCGGTATCTTGAAACCTCTTCGCTTGCGGGGGCAGGAGTGGAAACATCTGAGAGAGCGCTTCGCGAAAGAAGCGTGTGGCGCGGTGAAGGGTTCCCGTTGGGGTTTCCGGCTCTCCCGGTCTCCACCTACTTGTGGAAGAGGGGGGTGAGTTGATATTAAGGTGTCAAGGCGCTCGAAGAAGGCCACAAGTGGAAGCAACCGATGCTTTGGTCATTCAGTTGACTCCTTGCTGCCAGTCCGTGCTTGCTGTCATGCTGGCAAAAGCGGGGCTTTCGGTCGGTTTTACCTACTATTGGATTTGAACCAATGACTCTCGCCGTATGAAAGCGATACTCTAACCGCTGAGTCAAGTAGGTCAAGCTGAGTCAAGTCAGAGAAAATAGACCCCTAGAAGTAGAAGAGAAAGCCGCGCAACCAAAGTTCCCCTTACTATACAAGGGGGGGCGGAGCGCTAAGAAAGAGAAAGCGTTATCACTATACGAAATGAAGCAGCGGCTAGCACGCTAAGCTAAGATCAACCACTTGGAGAACGCGGAGCCTTTCTTTCTCGGTCGTCTGTCTTAATAAGTTAAGCGGATTCCAATTCATGTGGTCGTTCTCTGTTGCATTGGTGTTTTCACTCCCCACTCTCCACCCTAACAAAATGTTTCCACTATATCTCAGGAGTAGTCAAAGGAAGTACGGCGGGTCCGAGTAGGAAAAAATGAACTAAGAATTAGGGCATAGAACAATGGATCAATTCATTCAACAAGATCCGTTCGGATCAGACCAGGATGAATGGGATTGGTTTGACCTCTCGCTCGGAATTAACCCGCCGCCGACAGATGTCCCATGCCACGTTTCGTGAACAGCTATGCCCGAGAATGAATGAATTGTGATATAGCGCCGAATAAGTCACAGCTCTCGACTTGAAATCCATAAAGGACTTTAAGTCGGGAATAGAGCTGTGGTAAGCAATATAGATTGCCCCTGACTCTCTCTCTATAAAAAAAGCCCTTCTTAATTCTTAACTTAATAAGGCTTCGGCCCTATGGAGTAAAGGGAAGTGCAGATCTGGAGTGTTTGGACGAGAAAGAAAGGCTTTGCAGCAAGCGGAGTTGTACCGAAATGAATTTTCCGGGCATACGAGAAAAGAATCCAGCCGAGCATATTTGTTTGCTAGTTTCTTGATCCCGGAAATCTTGTACTCAGAGTCACGGATAAAGTGGACTACCCAGCGCCTTTGATACTTGGTGGATGACCTTTCTAGTGGCTTTTTCCCGTCCCTTTTGGGACCATTCACTTTTCCCAACCAAGCATAGGTAGAAGCCCTCTTTCCCATACACAACGACGGTTCCAAGCAAGATGAATAGTTTATAGTCGACTCAATATCGGCGAAATCCCCCATTGAATCTCTTTAGTACCTATTCTCTTGTAGTGCACCCTTCCTCGAAAGAGTAGGCGGTTGAAAGACCCACCTCTGAATAAAGCCTTTAGGTTGGGAGATCTCAAAGGGGAACCTCGCTTAGCTTATCAGTCCCTGTATTATTCAACTCATCTGTCCACTTATCTTGTCCAAAGCAGAAGGAATTTTTCAATCCTTTGTTTCGAAGGTAATCCGCCAGTCTCTAGACTGGAAAAGATTCAATCCACTTGTTGGCCTGCTTCTATGTCCTGTAGCTTCTAAGGCATTAGCTTCAAAGGGGCTTGTTGGCCCCCTTCTTAGCTCCTGATGTCTGCTTTAATTTAAGCTTCGTCGAATAAGGCCCGTAGCTTACAACATCTTATGAGAAGGGCCTGTAGCTCGATACAATTTAAGGCCAGTTGCGTACTTGCTAGAGACGGATTCCGCCATTCCCTGAAACATCAGGGCCCCTTATTGTGGTCTTTTCTTCAGTCTTACGTCACCGAGGGAAATTAGGCAATCAGTATGTAGTTAGCCCTTGTCGACTCTTCCTTTGTTTCCTCCACTAGGGTCTCATGCCCTTCCAGTTTAGAGTATAGAGATAAATGCCATATATAAGATCAAATATGAAATCTTAGTAGTAAGTACCCTTTATTGAATTGAGTCCCTTTCTTCCTTCTAAGGCTAAGGAGAAACGAATTGGATTTGAACCAATGCTCCGGGTCCAGTGACTTTCCCCGTGAACTTCCATTATTCGATAGTTACAGAAAAGCCTGTTGAAATCGATTGCTTTGCTCTACTCTATATCGAGGAGTCTTGCAGAGAATAGAAAATAAAATAGAAAACGAATGTTCCGTTATAAAATAGAATCAATAAAAAGGTCTAAAAAGTGGAAATTTCCCCCAAAATAAGACAATAAAAAGTATACATGCTGCAGGACACTCACGGGAGTTTTTTCAAACATGCTGGTAACATACATGCCGACCACGTCTTCAAGTTGTCACTTTTCCCCCAAATCCAGCAAGAAGCGAGCAGCCGTCCCCTGAGGTATCGAAAATTCCCCATTCGTGAGAATCTCAAAAAGTTTGAGGGAGATACTATCCCAGAGGGGATCCACTATGGAATTTAAGAGGAGGTTGCTTAAATCAAAGGGATCCGGTAGTGGTTGCATTAGATCCGGGAGTGGTTGCAAGACCTGCTCATAGAGTTCGGCATCCTGCGGTACCGGTGCCGGTACTTCCAGGGGGCAGGGTGGGACAATAATATTGGAAGACTTTAGAATAATCCACCGGTGAGTCGGCTTCCTGCGAAGGAGCAGGCGAAATGGCGGACGTAGACACAGGTGAAATGGTCGATGGAGAAAGAACAATTTCCTTTGTACGTGAGTGAATCTCGTTTACGGAGTACAATTTCTTTCTTTTACGCACTTTCTATCTCGTTGAATCAGTCTTTTTCGCCACATCGCTAGAATGCCCCCTCTTCTGCTGGCGGGCGGATGGAGAATGTCCTACTTCAATCCAGCAACTTGTTAGGACTAGGTTTTGGCTTGCCCCTTTCTTCTTATTAGGAAGATAGATTTGTAAGTTAGCGGGGATTTACCTATCTGATCATCCTATTCCTCAAGAGTGGACTGAAGTCTATCGGGGGAGGATGTTACAGGTGTTCCTGAGAGAACAAGTCTTTCTATTGAGTTGCATTCCCTTATCCACTAAGAGATCAATAGGCTATGACAGCTTCTTCACAGTAATTTAGTATTCCCGGTGAAGCAGTTACTCTTCCATGATCTGCCCTTCCATTCCGAAGCCCTTAAGGGATCAAGACAGCTTAGGGAGGCACAGCCCCCTTGGTTGGGTCCCTCAAAAAGAATGGAAGTCGGATTCGCTAACCTTTCGGCCGGAGTCATTCACACCAACTGATGCCTGACTTCTTCAGTCTCATGCTTCTATAAGGCTTTTAGAGACTCCACCTATTGTGATCCTGCAGCCTATACGTTCAAGCTTTCAAGCCCGAGCTAGTCTTCTTATCACCTAGCTACTTCACAGTCTCCTTTCGCGTACTCCTCTGTCTCCTATCTTCTCTCTTCACGAGACCTGTACATAAAAAACAAAGGTCTAGGTAGCTCATTTCCTTCTAAGAAGTCAGATCTCCTTCTTCCTATATTATAAAAAGAATGAATAAGAGCCTTTCTTAACTCTTGAATTGTGTAAGGCATTTAGGAGCGCTCTTTGAATCCAACTAGTTTTATCGTAAGAGAAGAAAGCAACTTCACCGAAAGGGCAGGTCTTTCTTTTTATTACTGATCTTATCAAGTAGTGCTTCGATAAGCCACCGCCCAATAGAGCTTAGCCATGTGTAGATCGAAAAGGTCTCGCGAGGCCGGTCACCGGTAGGTCTAAGAACGGATTTAAAGCTTGATAAGCTGCAAACAATCCATTCCTTCAGTAGGGGGATCCTTGTTCACATGCTTAACAAATGCAAGTAGAATCTTCGCAGCGAAACAAAAATGATCGTAGAAAAGAAAAGTGGTTTCTTTATTCGTGGAGGTTTCATGGAAAAAGGGTGTTTTGGATCGGCTGGTCTCACTGGAGAGTTTTGACGCGGTGGTGTACATGTAGCTCCGATAGCATGCAGCCACAAAAGCAAATCTAAATAGAATATATATATATCTATATTTAAAGTGTTCCATAGTATATCTAGGTAGCTAATCTTTACTTAACTCGACTCAAGCTTTAGTTCACGTGTTTGGTTTTGTTGAGATAATTTATGTCGAGATTGGGTTAGTGTTCCGTGTGAGTAATAGTTGGATCTAGTGAGCGTACTGTCTGACCTAGTCCACTCAAGGCAAGCAAATGTTTTTGCAGAGTTTCGAACGAGGAAAAACAACAAAAGAAAAAAAGGAAAAATAAACCATGAAAAAAAAGTTCATACAAAAGGTTTCGTCTTCGGTGTCTAAAGTGCCTAACTTCTGTAAAAAGGTTTCGTCGTCTTCAGTGAGAATGAGCAGTGTTAAACGGACGTTCGTTCCTTTTATCTTACTCAGTGCTAAGGTTCTCTTGCTAATCGGTCTGATGGTACTTTTCTATCTTCTCGGGGGGAGCGCCTTTTTTTGTTCTCTTCTATCGAAGGTAGCAGGCTTCCTAGGGGTGAAGGCCCTCTCTTTGCTTTTTAGCAAGATGGGCTGCTCTTCCGCTCTGATCAAGCTCTTTGTCTTTTTAGGGGGAACCTCCCTTTTAATGGAGATGAATTCGTCCAGTTCCGCAAGTTGGGGGGAATTACTAGCCTCGTCGGAAGGCAGCTCAAACGCTTCTGCTGGTGCAGGCCACGGGAATACCGTGTCCAATTCGACGGAGGGGCCAGCTAGCCCCGGTCGCTTCCCTTTCGAGCCCGATGAGCTGATCGGGGGCGATTCCGTCTTGTCCATCCAAAGGCGGCTTTTAGCTGCCAAGCCCTTTCCTAGTGCCGAAGAAATTGGCTTCGCCCGTATGGAAGCCGAAGACCTCTTCGAGGTCAAGGTTCAGATCATCCAGCGAATGGAGGGTCTGTATCCAGAGGGGGATTGGATGCGGCAGGGGGCTCGCGCTCTCGACTCCCCCAATAGCGCTACAGGGGAGTCGTCCTTGCCAAGGCTGTATAGCCTTTTGGAGGATCTCGATCGAAACGGGAAGCGCTCTCAAGCTTTTTTTTCGTTGAGCGCACGAGTTGCCCTTAGGAGGGATAATCTCGATGCGGGATCTTCGGCATAGCCGTTCTTGTTCCTATTAACAAAGCATCCCCTTTTTCTTCGCTCTTTCGGAACCGGTACAGAAATGGGTGCTTTTTCCACATTGTGAAATGAAAGAAGAATTCACTAGGCTAATATCTCACCGAAGGGAGGGCGCCGAGATCCTGGGCAGCGGGATCTTCCCATCATGATCGACTAACGGGAAGTCGCACAGAGATATTGGTTCGAATCCAATTCATGATTCCGGTTAGGAAGATTCTATTTGTTCAAAATCTTTCCCTGACTTGATTGATGCAACTTGAATATGAGACCACAAAATGGAATGTTTTTCTTTTGATTTCATCACTGACAACTGGAACAAAAGAATAAGAGCTGGTTTAGGGGCTAACTGCTATAACTATGGCGGAACCACTAGAGTAATTCGTTTTATTGGCCAACCGCACCTAAGATGACTGAGAACAAGGCAGGGGAACTACCCGATCAAAGAGTCTTCCTTCTGCGCCTGGGCCTTCCCTTAAGGCCGTCGTCATGCTAGAACTCTCAAACGCTTGTCAAGGATGGATGTAATTCAGGAAGCGCTTGTAATGTGAGTGAAGCGGATTGAATACACACTTGTCGGGGTGAACTATCGAAAAAGACCCCCGAATCGGCCTTGAAGAAAGGAACCTCACGTCAAATGGGTTTGGCTGATGCACTGCGTCCCAGCGATCGTTGGCTAACACTAGATTCCAGAAATGGCTTTGTTTTGTCATTCTGGTGTTGTCGAGGCAGAAGGCACACTTGGAATGGAACTGATACTGGAGGTGAATCCGCTAATGTGTCAGGTGAGGTCATACCACCAAAACGGCATACTTGAAACGACAACCGCTGAAACCGCACTAAAGCTTTGAAAGAGACGTTCCCCTCATCCTTAAAGTCAAGACGGTTACCACGTCTTTCATAGAAGTGAATTCTTATTCTTACGAAGCAAATTACATTTCCTAGTTCGATATTCCAGATATTCCATTAGAATGACTGATGTTGGACTAGCTGACTCCCTAAGCTTTGCCGTATTGCATTAGAAAGTGGGGAATTCCTTCGTCTTTGGTATGCGAATTTCAAGCTGCTACTGCTCCGATAGCTGCTTTAGAGGTTGCTTAGCCGGTATCTGACTGAACTAGCTGGTTTAGATTTCATTAGTTGAAAGTCTCGCACTATTTAAACAAAGACTGTGTAAAATGGATATGATATAAGGGAAGGATTGACCTGTTGGTTGACTTCTCAATTGAGAAAAGACTGGAATGAAACTGGCAATGCTCTCTTCGGTTTTCATCCGGTTGGCAATCCTCTCTTCGGTCCTAGCTGAGTTCTGTCTTAGCTTTACGGCAAAGGGATAGGCTTAGCCTATTGAAGGGGGAGAGCTAGGCTGCGTTCACCATCGAATAACGGGGTAAAAGGCTGCTTTCAGATCTCTTTCCCTGTAGTCGTACTATGACTTTCTGAGGGATTGAACTCTAGTCGTACTATTCGCTATCATCTAGCAAAGAAGTCAGCTATGGGCAAGAGGCCACCAAAGCGGGTTTAACCAGTTAGAGCTCAGCTGACCCCTTCTTGATTCCGTTTTTTCCCTATTTGAGATAGATGAATCAATGGAACTTTGATCCCCGGTTCCTGCTTGGTCTAATGTCTGGGTGCGTATGGCGGTACACTGAGAGCACCTTTCAAGTCGGCTGAAAAAGAAAGAAAAAAGGGACAACAGTGTGTTGTGGTCGCGTACCCTTTGCACAGTGTTCTCTTCTGACTTTTAGACCTCCACTCCCTCTGCCACCATTAAATAGGCTTGACTTTATAGCTTCTTCTTGCTTGAGCTGAACACGTAAGCCAAGCCTTCACTTACTTATTCGTATACTTTTCTGGAATCTCCATCTCCTCGTCGCACTTGTCAATCCGCCTTTCAAGAATATCTTGAATAATAGATTCCTCCATAAAGAAAACCGATGGAACAACCACATCACCCTAATCATGCATGAGGAAATGCGCTATGCTATAATATCGCCCAAAGAGCTTCGGCCTTAGCTTTTGCAAAGCTTCTTTTCCCTTTCCTTTTTGCACAACCTCTTCTGTTATAGAGTCCAATCGCGAGAGTCTAAACTTTGTTGCACTGGTCCGAGTTCGCCTGCCTTCTACTTAATAGGTATGATGGGTGAACCGAACCGAGCCCCTATTAGATTAGACGGAGCTTCGTTGGCTGGAATAAAAGCACAATAAGTTGCTTTACAAAAGGAGTCCTTAGTATGTGTCAAAACCGTTATAGTACTACTACACCGAAGTCTCGTACTCGAACTGGCAAGAACGGCCCAGCTTGCTGGCTGACTATTACCTGCTTACTTACTGGCTGACTTGGCAGCTGCCTTGAAAGCCTATTCCGATGGCGAGCAGTTACGATGGCTCCTTCCTAAATAAGTTAAGTTAAGTTATCTAAAAGTCAGTCTTTCTTTTTGTTTTCAACGATCTAGTGCTTGCTTTGAGTTACTGCCCCGAAGTACTAGACCAGCTCCTGTTGAAGAATAAGGCTTTTGGTTTGGGGCTACGCACCTTGGTTCTAGCAGCGCCATCTCCATACCTTCCTTCCGTATCCGAGGTGGGCTCTTTCATCGGCCTCTCTTGGAGTTGCCCGAGTGAAACGGAACGCTCTTCATTCGCAGGCAGTTACGGGGACTTTGCTTTTAGCTTTTAGCCTTCCTAGCTAGCCGACAAAGGTCGAACTTTCTTACTTCTTTATTGAAAGCGAAAGATAAAACTGACTTACTGAACTTTTTTATTGAAAGGGTATAACTAACTGGCTGGCACCTTACGAAGTAGTATACTTATTTTGTTTAGTAGTAGGAGGCTTCACATACTCTTACTACTCGAGAGATAGGGTAGCACCCCCCCCCCATCCCGAAGTGACGAAGATGAAAAGTGCTTTTGCTAACTCTTTCTCGTCTTCAAAAAAGTATCAAAATGCAGTTATATAAGCTATCACTTTTGCAATGAAAGATCAGCTCATCGAAGGGAAAAGTGAGAGTATCCAAATGCAGTTATATGAGCATCGACTTGATAATTTGCCTAGTGAGAAAGCCAAGAAAAGACCCAACAGGCATACAAACTCACTCTCCCGGGGCAGCAGAGGAAGAAACAAAGGATTCGGTGGATGATTCGGCATCCTTTCTTAATTGCGTATATAACGGTAGCCCTTCCAAAATAGTTTTTTAGTAGGCTAGGAAAGAAAGAAGAAATGATAGAGCGAAATGGGTTGGTTGCCCAAAGGGCTATCTGATCTGATCATGGGGGGAGAGCACAAGGGCTTAAGGCATTGGTTTGCTAAATCGACATACAAGAAGATTGCATCATGCATGGGTTCGAATCCCATTTCTTCCAGTCTTTTCCTACTGAACACTTTCCTGCTCAAGATAGGGTACTAGAAAGGGATCATACGAAGGCTATGTTCTTTTTTTAGATCTAGCCTGAATGACTCCTAAACTAAAGGTTTTCCTTATATCTAAAGTGTGCAGTGAGGGATCTTTCTATTCTAGGTAGCCAGTCTTTACTTCACTCGACCCAAGCAATGCCCAAAGAGTCCCATGCCTTTCTTGGTCGGACCAAGCCAACTATTTCCGACAAGTCTTTCCTAATTTTTAGAGCAAGAAGCGGAACTACAATAATGAATTTGACTCTCAATGGAGCCTATTCTCTCACTAAGTCAGCTTGTCCGAAACTTGGGAAACCTTGTTGGACAACTAGACGCTCCTGCTCAGCAGCAGGCCCTTGTTGATGCCAAAAAAGCCATCGACACTTTGACGCTAGCTTTATTAAATCGGCATAATTTCCCACTAGGCCCTAATTGGAACATCCACGAATTAACAGTCCAAGTTATTGAGGAAGACAGGTTGGTTTTAGTGGGTGGGCATCTTTCTCCCCGGGTTCAATAAGTATCTCGCGCGGGCGAAGGAGATGCATTTCTGGTACTGGTGGTATTGGACAAGAAAAAAGGGAATAATTTCTTTCTTCTTTCTGCCTTTCTTTCCCATGACGACTAGGAACGGGCAAATCAAAAATTTCACTTCGAATTTCGGACCTCAACATCCTGCTGCTCATGGTGTTTCACGATCAGTATTGGAAATGAACGGAGAAGTGGTGGAACGTGCGGAACCACATATTGGATCACTCCAGTGCGGCACGAAGCCGCTGATGCCGAGTCGGCTCCTATGCCGCTAGCTATGCCCTGCTTGGTCCCCCGGCACGCTGGAGGTTCCGTAGCGCGTCATGAGCACCGGGCTAAGGGGCGGTTGAGCAACTCAAGCGAACCGCCCTACCTTACTACAACATAAGGACAGAAGGGAGAAGGTTGTGAAGGTGGCCTCGTTATCCACACCTCCGGTCGGATGAATGGAGGACCGACCGACCCGGGTTTTCACGAGCGTTGGCGGGTTCTGGAGTGCCTGTCAAGGGCGCTAGCGCATACCCCGGGGTGATCATCACCACCTGCACCTCAAATCTCGGCACAGTGGAACGTGTAACCCGCCTGCTATTCCATTCAACTACATTTGTTCCTGTAATCCATAGCCTAACAGAACGCAGCAGCGAGGGACAACCCGCCCATACAGCCAGCGGGGAGGATGGCACTACTGGCAAAGACCGTCTGGCGAAAACGCCGCAGGCGCGAAGCGTGGTAGGCCTGCGCCGGGGGAGCATAGGGAGGAAAGGGAGCCCAGACGGTGGAAGAGCCAGGGGAGGCCGGGTCATTTGACGGAAATGGAAGGCTTTGGACTATGAACCTATTAAAGAAGACCCTATGGAGTAAAGGGAAGTGCATGAATTCTTGGAAAAAGAGGGAGCGAGCCTATATAAAAATGGAATCAAGCAAATTCAATGAATAGATAGAGTCAACGGTACGACAGACAGCGCTGCCTACACGCGAATTTGCTTCCGAAGTCGAGCAGTCTCAATTTCACTACAGGATTTTAGAATGAATGCTGGGCTGGGCCACCTCGAATGGCGTGAGCCGCATGCGGGGAGACCCGCACGTACGGTTTTTAGGGGGATCTGGTCGAAAGACCGGCCGGCGCCCACCCGACTAGAGGGACCGAGAAATTAATAGAGTACAAAACTTATCTTCAAGCTTTACCTTATTCTGATCGTTCAGAGGGCGATCGCGGGGTCACTGAATGAAGTCCTCCGTTTCTTTCGGAGGTGCTGACCCGCAGCGAGGCAGAGATGACTAAGTGACATATGGAATATGGCGACGACAACAGCATGTCGTAGAAGGAGATAACAAGTGGAGCCAACGACCCACTAAGACTAACGTATCTACAACTACATCCCCGAGCGGCAGTCAAACGGGGGCGTGAATGCGAGATGCCAGCGGAATGATCGGCCGGACAGAGGCTAGGGCTCCTTCCTTCCCACCGCGTCCTTCCTTGTGTGTCGGAGATATAAAGCGAGTGCACCGGAAAAGAACGGGAACTGGGTCGATCTATTCTATGTCGAAGCATCCGAAGCATAACTGCACACTCACACGATCTTTGCCGACAGATAGGAGCATTCGGTGGAACCGGTGAACTACACTTGCTTCTGGATAGATGTGTGGGACAGAGGGCTCGTGGTACCTGCTGCCCACCCCTCCTCCTCTGCTTTGAGAACCGTGTGAACGGAGAGTGGGCAGAAGGGAAGGAGGTCCTCATACGGAGTCGCACACTTACTTGAGCAGTGCGGGAGACTGGGGAATGGGTCGAGTAAAGTCCCCTGGGGCCGGAAAAATCACAGAGACGTACTGATACGATAGGGCTTTGATTGGTATTTATTTTTTCTTAGTGATTGTAAAGGAGGGCGCTTGGCTATGTTATAGAAAGGGAAGGCAGAGGCATCGAATGGCGAAGAGAGGCGGCTCGGCAGGGAAGGAATGGGAAATCGTCAAAGATGACTTCTTTGTTGTCGAAACGAAGGACTAAATAGCACCAGTGATTCTCTGAGCCGGTCTGGATTTCCAACGCCTCGGGAAACTGGTCGAGATAGATGACAGCGCCTTTTTCCCCTCTTCCTTAGCGGGAGGGCAATCTTCTCTTATGGCCTTCACCTCCCGCCCGGCCCGGAAATAGAGAATCCAGCCCCCTTCTGATCCATTCATTTCTGCAAGCAGGGAGGATCCAGAGCTAAGCCCCCTCCTATTCGAGGCCGGGTGGCCTTGCCCCACAAGCACCCAACCTTCTTTTTGCTCTTCCTTCGGGTTGCCTCCACGAACGCGCCACCTAGGAGCCCTACTCATATTCCAAAAGCGCTACTTCAATTCAAGCGCAAGCCCCCTTCTATTGCATAACCTAAAAAAGCTATAAACAAAGTACAAAAGTGGTTGCGGGAACGATACGCTTTGGTTACCAGCGAACGCTTTCAAAGGCGACCAGTTTTCAATACTAGTTGTTACCTTACGCTGCCATTTTTTGAATATTCTTGAATAGCATGGCTGGGGGCTAAGATAACTCAAATGGGAGAGCCGTGTTATGGGTGACCTTATTGCACGGTTCAGAGAGCACTTGTGTATGTGATGCAAGTGAACGTGTACGAAAAAGCTGTCGTAAAGTTTCGTTGTTCGTTCCGTCGTCGACCCTATCTATGTTTCTACGATGGCCCAAGAACACGCTCATTCTTCAGCCGTAGAGAGACTTTTGAATTGCGAGGTACCATTACGAGCTCAATATATACGAGTGTTATTCCGTGAAATAACTCGAATTTCAAATCATTCACTTGCTTTAACTACTCATGCTATGGATGTGGGAGCATCAACTCCGTTCCTGTGGGCTTTTGAGGAGCGGGAAAAATTGTTGGAATTCTATGAAAGAGTCTCGGGAGCCAGGATGCATGCCAGTTTCATACGACCAGGTGGAGTGGCACAAGATCTGCCTCTTGGCTTATGTCGAGATATTGATTCCTCCACACAACAATTTGCTTCTCGTATCGACGAATTAGAAGAGATGTCAACCGGCAACCGTATCTGGAAACAACGATTAGTGGATATTGGTACTGTCACTGCACAGCAAGCAAAGGATTGGGGATTCAGTGGTGTAATGTTAAGAGGTCGTGCGACATGAAGACATTGATAGCAATATGGGGGAAGTTCCCATCAGGCAACAACGGTTCTGCCTGA